CCGATTCATGGATCTCTCAGTTCGAGAAATAAGAGGATCAAACCATTTCTTCTGACTCTTTTTCAAATTCGATAAATGTTGGTTGATCGTATATTTCATTATAGTTATATGATTCAGAGTATCATTTCCTATTTGATCCCTTTGAATTCCATATTCGAAGTTGCGATCGGATCTATTCATTAAAAAGAATCGATTCGATACATTTCTTCCATAGGTGCTATATTGGATTTGAATCAGATTTCGGATCAATCTATATTGATTGACTGCCTCCATTATGTTGTTGCTAGCAAATACCGCTGTTTTTAGTTTGGGATCTTCCAACTCATTCCCGCAGTAGATCCGGACCGATTTTTTTCTGATCCTTCGAGAAAAAGATTCATTCTCCTCATAAAAAAGAGGAGGTAGAACCAATAAAGATTTCTTTTTCGATTCATCTCTGGAGTTGAATACCTCATTCAAGAATTTTTTTTGATCCAACCCGTAGGAATCAATAGAAAAGGCAAATCCCCTATGAAACACCAGATCCGGCTCGGTTATTGATAGAGTGAATATATCCGCCATTTCTGGGAATCTCTCTTCTGATTCAAAAAAATCGTGGCGTAACGCGTATCCCCCTTTGTTCCGGTCATGGAATAGATGAAAGAAATCAAAAAATGGATTTTTGTTCAAGAATGAAATCTTATTGGAACTGTCCATATCCGGTTCATCCTTCGGAACCAGATCCGGGATGTGATCTGGTTCCGAAGGATGAATTGAGACGGTATCTTGTAAATACGTAATTATCTTGAATATATCAACCATTTCTTTATTTTCCGCTCGCCTGGAAGGGACAAAAGAAACATCTTGTTTTTTCTTCAACAATTTATGATCTCTAGTGGACCTCTCAGTAGGATTCGAACCCAGATGAAGTTCTGACCATCTGTCGGAGAAAAAAGAACGAATTGATCTTGTAGGATTCCCAATAAATTCTTCGATTTCTTCCGGAAGCAGATGATTATTCATCCGCTTCTCAGGTTCCGTGAATAGCCAGGACATGGAGGAAGATCCAAAAAGGCATTTCGGGAATCGATCTGATTCTATCTCTGTTCGTTCCGTTTGAAGAAAGGAAGGATTCCAAATAATCGATCTCTCTTTTAGTTGCTGAATCTCTGTTTGATCGATCAATGTGTGATATTCTGAATTCTCATTTCTAACGGAATCGAAATGATCTCTGGATTGATCAGAAGAAGATCCTTTCCATTGGCTAGAATCCGTTACTTGAACGAAAATAGATCTTGTGGAATCATATTGAATATTTGACAATACATTCCGTACCTTGCTAAAAAACCGTACCTTGCTAAAAAACCGATCCTTGTTTACCAACCACACATTGTCTAACCAAATCCAATTCTCTCTCGAGACGTTCCTCAAAAAATTCGATTCGTGCTGATTCTTCCCCCAACTAACGAAGAGATCTTGGCGGAATTGCCACATATGAAATTGAGCACAATTTTGCAAAGAAATACCCCACTTGTTTCTCGAGAAGAGATGGGAAACATGCTCAATATCATTGGATTGCATAGTTGCCCCAGCTCCTTGTTGTTTGAAGAAACTCTCCCCCTGAATTGGTCTTTTTTCACGAAAAGCAGACATGAGATAACAAATCAAGTCTTTCCCTAAGATTTCGAATAGCTGTCCCGAATTCAAGTTGATTATGTTTCGTTTCTTCCTCGGAGAAAGACGATCAAAAAATTCCCAATCATGGTCCTTGCGGATCGGATCATCCGTATAGGATAAAAAAAGAAACTCCAGATATTTGCTATCTTTCTCTTTGAATGAGATCTCAATTCCAGCTACGGTTTCATTAGATATCTGACAACTAGAATCCCTCTTTTTTCCGATCCGGTTCCTCCACCACCGCGAACCCCGGTTAGATTCAGGCATGATACGCTTTTTCTTTATTGGGATAACCCAAGTACTCTCTTGCGGATCCATGAAACAACTCTCAGAAATCTTTTTCCCTTTTGGAAGATACAGGAGCGAAACAATCAACCTATTTCTATTGGAAGACCAAAAAGATTCTTCCAATGTCTCCTTTCTGGGTCCAATGGAATTCATAGGTATAGGAAGAAGCCCCATCAAATAGAGATTTTTTCTTTCGACCATCTTTCGATTGTTAATACGAGATATAAGGACCACTACTACAAGCAGTACTACACCTTTGGTCGTGAAATATCGATTGCTTGTTGCACCCTGTGAATCACGTGAAAGTAGGATACTCCAAATTCGGGGGTCAAAGAGTTTCATAAAACGTTCTTGGTGGAAAAAAATGTGAGTGAAAGATCCCACTGAATCGAATTTGATCCATGAATCTAAGAAATAGTGAGAATTCTTGATCTCTCTCAATTCGAATATCCAGAATTTGAATTGATGTCGTTTCATTGATTCCTCCTAAAGATTTCATTTCAATTGGAATTTGGTTATTCACGATGTACGATGATCCCCGTTAAGCATCCATGGC